CTATGGATTCTAACAACTGATTGCAGAGTTGATCATTCGGACCTTTCAATTCATAGATGTGGATCTCGGACCTATGAATGGGGATATTCCCGATACTCACAAAGAAAAAGGGAAGTAACTTGGACAAAAAGGGAAGTGACTTGGACAAAAAGAGAAGTGACTTGGACAAAAAGAAACGAAGTGTCTTAGACAAATCTTCTTTGTCGATAGCCTCGGACCAATCAATCGAATATTGATTAATACGTAATCGATCGAACACTACTTGCACTACTTGAAAAGGATTCTTCTGTTCAGAAACGAAATGTTCCAAATGTTCCTGGAAATTCTTGCTCCCATTGGACCATTTGTATCTATATGCATCAGGATCCCGATTCATGGATCTCTCAGTTCGAGAAATAAGAGGATCAAACCATTTCTTCTGACTCTTTTTCAAATTTGATAAATGTTGGTTGATCGTATATTTCATTATAGTTATATGATTCAGAGTATCATTTCCTATTTGATCCCTTTGAATTCCATATTCGAAGTTACGATCGGATCTATTCATTAAAAAGAATCGATTCGATACATTTCTTATGTACCCATAGGTGCTATATTGGATTTGAATCAGATTTCGGATCAATCTATATTGATTGACTGCCTCCATTATGTTGTTGCTAGCAAATACCGCTGTTTTTAGTTTGGGATCTTCCAAATCATTCCCGCAGTAGATCCGGACCGATTTTTTTATGATCCTTCGAGAAAAAGATTCATTCTCCTCATAAAAAAGAGGAGGTAGAACCAATAAGGATTTCTTTTTCGATTCATCTCTGGAGTTGAATACCTCATTCAATAATTTTTTTTGATCCAACCCGTAGGAATCAATAGAAAAGGCAAATACCCTATGATACACCAGATCCGGCTCGGTTATTGATAGAGTGAATAGATCCGCCATTTCTGGGAATCTCTCTTCTGATTCAAAAAAATCGTGGCGTAACGCGTATCCCCCTTTGTTCCGGTCATGGAATAGATGAAAGAAATAAAAAAATGGATTTTTGTTCAAGAATGAAATCTTATTGGAACTGTCCATATCCGGTTCATCCTTTGGAACCAGATCCGGGATGTGATATGGTTCCGAAGGATGAATTGAGACGGTATTTTGTAAATACGTAATTATCTTGAATATATCAACCATTTCTTTATTTTCCGCTCGCCTGGAAGAGACAAAAGAAACATCTTGTTTTTTCTTCAACAATTTCTGATCTCTAGTGGACCTCTCAGTAGGATTCGAACCCAGATGAAGTTCTGACCATCTGTCAGAGAAAAAAGAACGAATTGATCTTGTAGGATTCCCAAGAAATTCTTCGATTTCTTCCGGAAGCAGATGATTATTCATCCGCTTCTCAGGTTCCGTGAATAGCCAGGACATGGAGGAAGATCCAAAAAAGCATTTCGGGAATCGATCTGATTCTATCTCTGTTCGTTCCATTTGAAGAAAGGAAGGATCCCAAAGAATCGATCTCTCTTTTAGTTGCTGAATCTCTGTTTGATCGATCAATGTGTGATATTCTGAATCCTCATTTCTAACGGAATCGAAATGATCTCTGGATTGATCAGAAGAAGATCCTTTCCATTGGCTAGAATCCGTTACTTGAACGAAAATAGATCTTGTGGAATCATATTGAATATTTGACAATACATTCCGTACCTTGCTAAAAAACCGATCCTTGTTTACCAACCACACATTGTCTAACCAAATCCAATTCTCTCTCGAGACGTTCCTCAAAAAATCCGATTCGTGCTGATTCTTCCCCCAACTAACGAAGAGATCTTGGCGGAATTGCCACATATGAAATTGAGCACAATTTTGCAAAGAAATACCCCACTTGTTTCTCGAGAAGAGATGGGAAACATGCTCAATATCATTGGATTGCATAGTTGCCCCAGCTCCTTGTTGTTTGAAGAAACTCTCCCCCTCAATTGGTCTTTTTTCACGAAAAGCAGACATGAGATAAGAAATCAAGTCTTTCCCTAAGATTTCGAATAGCTGTCCCGAATTCAAGTTGATTATGTTTCGTTTCTTCCTCGGAGAAAGACGATCAAACAATTCCCAATCATGGTCCTTGCGGATCGGATCATCCGTATAGGATAAAAAATGAAACTCCAGATATTTGCTATCTTTCTCTTTGAATGAGATCTCAATTCCAGCTATGGTTTCATTAGATATCTGACAACTAGAATCCCTCTTTTTTCCGATCCGGTTCCTCCACCACCGCGAACCCCGGTTAGATTCAGGCATGATACACTTTTTCTTTATTGGGAGAACCCAAGTACTCTCTTGCGGACCCATGAAACAACTCTCAGAAATCTTTTTCCCTTTTGGAAGATACAGGAGCGAAACAATCAACCTATTTCTATTGGAAGACCAAAAAGATTCTTCCAATGTCTCATTTCTGGGTCCAATGGAATTCATAGGTATAGGAAGAAGCCCCATCAAATAGAGATTTTTTCTTTCGACCAT